CAATACTACTGGAAAGGACGGTTTCAATATTGCCCATACGCAATCCTTTGTATAGGCGTTGGGGTGGGCGGACGCTAAGATGGAATAGGCCCGCTAATATGCCCAATGCCCCCGCTGCAATATGATGAGAGGCTATTCCTCCCGGAACAAAAGGATCAAAACCTTCCACGCCCCACGCTGGATTTACAGATTGCACTTTTCCCGTTAGTCCATAAGGATCGGACACCCATATTCCGGGACCATACAAGCCTGTTACATGAAATGCACCAAAACCAAAGCACGCCACTCCTGCGAGAAATAAATGAATTCCAAAGATTTTCGGTAAATCCAAAGAAGGTTTTCCTGTACGTTCATCACAAAATATTTCTAGATCCCAATATACCCAATGCCAGATAGCTGCCAAGAAGCACAAGCCAGAAAACACAATATGTGCCCCGGCCACACCTTCGTAACTCCAAATACCCGGATTCGTTATAGTCCCTCCTGTGATACTCCAACCACCCCACGAATTGGTTATTCCTAAACGAGTCATGAATGGTATAACGAACATACCCTGTCTCCACATTGGATCAAGAACGGGGTCAGAGGGATCAAAAACTGCTAATTCATACAGAGCCATAGAACCGGCCCAACCCGCAACCAGAGCTGTATGCATTATATGGACAGAAAGCAGTCGACCAGGATCATTCAATACAACGGTATGAACACGATACCAAGGCAAACCCATGGAAATACCCCTTTATCAAAGAAAAAAAGACACTATGTAACTTTATTGCATTGGAAATAGACTATGACTATGTTATGGACCTACCCTCTTCAGTGGATTATTTCCGAGCAAGGATTCCTATTTGTTTGATTCTGTTAGTAATAAAATAATGGAACAATTCCGTTCGTAGGAACAAAGAGAAGCAGATTTATTCTATACTCGATAAGTACCAATACGCAATGGGGAGGTTGATACCGTTTTCTATGAGTGAATCCGTCCATACTTCTTCATCACTAGAAGGGCCTATTTGTAAGAATTTTCCCTTATTTATTCTGTCTTTATGCATTTTTCGAAGCTATGGATAAAATACGATAAAGGACAATATTAGAAAGACAATAAACCGATTGTTATGTTTCCACATCAAAGTGAAATTTAGTACTTAGTTCTTTTTGCTTTTATTTCATGCCTAGTTTTTGCTTTACCTTCATGCCTATCCGTCTTCCAAAAATAAGAAAGACAGACTCAAAATACAAATATGAAACCCTTTCTTATTTTTGGAAGCTATGGATAAAATACATAAAATACGATAAAGGACAATATTAGAAAGACAATAAACTGATTGTTATGTTTCCACATCAAAGTGAAATTTAGTACTTAGTTCTTTTTGCTTTTATTTCATGCCTATTGGTGTTCCAAAAATACCGTTTCTAATTCCTGGAGACGAAGAAGGGTCTTGGGTTGACATATAGTGCGACTTGTCAGGTATATTGGGTCATATGGGATTTCCCCGTTCTCTCCCCGCTCGAGATATCCTCTGTTTCGCCCAAGAAAGATAAATTGAATCATCAAAAATTTGAAGCGTGAAGTGCAATTAGATCCATTTTTGGGGGGATTCAGACTACTATTATCCATTTAGAATAATTTATGGTTGGCTTGGTTGGACTAATAAAATGAAGTATCCAGGCTCCGTTTAGAAAAAACCCAATTGGTAATAGATCTATGATTCCTACTTACATATCCTAAACGATTCCTAGTTATAAAGAGATCCTCTTTAAAAATGTAAAGAGAAGCAATCTCAAATCAAACTCTTAATCAATCGAGTAATATGCCGGAATACATCAAATATTTTGCAGAAAATATGAATTGAAAGGGGGAAGTCATAACAAAAAAGTGGTAATGGGAGCATTTGTCCTATATGTGCAAATCGCAATCGGGCGGATCTTTACCCGGAGTAGAGCATAAACCTAAAAAGATTAAAGAGGCCCATTCAGGAACAAGAAAATAACATCGCGATTTGGATCTCGATGAAATAATACATCAACGAGAAGTTAATTCGATAAGTTTAGTGAGCTCTTTTTACTATAGGTAAATAAAAGTGAAACCCGTCTTTATTGAAAAATCGAAGCAATTTTTGTTAGAAGTCAGAAAGAAACCGCCATGAAAAAAGAAAGAAGATTGCAATCTACACATTGATTCTTTTTTCGCCATTTTTTTTTGCACCGTATGCGTTAAAAGGCGCCCGTATGGTTCCTAAGGGATACAATTTTACCCTAAACAACGGACTTTTTCGACGAAGAATCATTTTTTTAGGCCAAGAGCTTGATAGCGCGGTCTCAGATCAAATTATAGGTATTATAGTATTTCTCACGATGGAGGATGATACCAAAGATCAGTATTTGCTGATAAACTCTCCCGGCGGATCAATATTGGGTGGACTGGGTATTTTTGATCTGATGCAAGCTTTGAAACCAGATTTTCATACAATGGCTCTGGGAGTAGTCGCTTCAATGGCATCTTTTATCTTGGTCGGAGGAACAATTACTAAACGTGTAGCATTCCCTCACTCTTGGCGCCAATGGGGTTTTTATTTGAGAGAAAAAAGAAGACTATGCCTTCGCCATATGAAATATGAATATTAAGTAATAATAGCATGGCACTTTGAATTCGATATAAGAAAGTTTTTTTTTTTCAAAACATTAGATTATGTATCGAGGGAGTAGTATGAGATAGGAGGTATTTCCGATTTTATCTATCGGAGTTCAGCGTCACAAACTATATATTTTTTTTTTCACACGGATGGGATCTTAACAATATTTATGTTATGAAAGAGTGCGAAAAAAAAACAAGATTTTTTCTTTATTTAATCAGATCAAAAAGAAACTTTGGGATTGCTGAATCACAGACAAAAAATAATAATAAATATATAAAGCAACGGAGCCGTCATAGTATTTTTGAACCCTTTCGAAAAGAAGGGTGGTACTTTGATCATTTACCAATATGGATCTGGGTCTGATAGATCCTATAGTTTCTCTTTCGGAAGGTCAAGGCCCATTTTCGTGTAGAGCCGTATGCAATGCACAAAAGATGCCCGTACGGTTGTTCAATTCTATCTTTTTTTCTTCTTTATCTTTCTTTTCTCTTCCCCTTACCCTTAATCATGAGAAATAGAGGAACCCTTTATTATGTTGTATCATCAGGGTAATGATCCATCAACCTGCTAGTTCCTTTTTTAAGTTACGAATAGGAGCCTTTTCCCTGGATGTAGGAGAACTACTATACATGCGTGAAAGCATCACACGGGCTTATGCACGAAGAACGGGCCAACACCCCGCAGTTATATCTGACGACCTGAACAGAGATGTGTTTATGACACCAACAGAAGCAAAAGCTTATGGAATTGTTGATCTTATAGCAGCCTGATTTCGCGCAAATTCGTGATTTTATATTTTCTCTTCTTAACTGAGTTTACTAGAATATTAAACACTGAGTTTACTAGAATATTAAACACTGAGTTTACTAGAATATTAAATAAAGCAATTCATAATCATGCCGTTAGGATCGATCTAAACCAGCCCATTATATTATGTATATGATTCAACATGCCAACTATTAAACAACTTATTAGAAATACAAGACAGCCAATCAGAAATGTCACAAAATCCCCCGCCCTTCGGGGATGCCCTCAGCGTCGAGGAACATGTACTAGGGTGTATGTGCGACTCGTTCAGATCATGAGCTGGGATAAAAGAAAGAAACCCATTTTTCCAGTATCAATGATCCACCCCGATGAATAGGATAGAATGTAAAAACGAACTCCATTCACTATCGAAAAACTAAAAAGAAGAAAATCTATCCCTCTATTGTGTATGAAATTTATGGTTTCCATTGGTGCAAACCCAATCATCTCAATTTAAGATTAAGATGAGAAGCAATTCTCCATTGGTAGCAAATGATTATCCATTAAGCGGAGGAAATCTTAGTTAAAAAACAGAAAGATTATGCCCCTTGCAAGAACGGACTAACATGGTCAGCTACCTAGCCAACCTTCATAATAAAATACCGTTACTGTATAGGTAGATCTCGTTGTGAAAGACCTATTACTGGATAATTCATGGGTAGAGCCAAAGAATGTGAACTATACAAGTTACCAATAAGATTGATTAAATTCAGTATTAAGTTAAGTAAAGGCTCCGGTGTATAGAGAAGACCTCACCGTTTAAGAAGTAACCATAGAAACGAAGGAATCCACTATTTCTTTATCCATTTCTATTTATTTTTTATTGACTATATTTTTTTTTGATACCTAATAGAATACAACTTCTTATTTCGAAGTGAAATGCCTAGAAAAAAGAAAAAATTGTGGTTGGGAAGGTTATAGTAGCCAAAGCCATTGGAATTTTTCGTTTATACATTGGAAAATCTGTTTTGTTATTAATAGACTAGAAAAGGGACAAAGAATAACTGAAAGAAGGGAAATCAATTCGGTATTCGTCAAAGTTTCATTTATTCAATGACCAGAACTAAACGGGGATATGCAGCTCGGAGACGTAGAACAAAAGTGCGTTCCTTTGTATCAAGCTTTCGAGGGGCTCATTCAAGACTTACTCGAACAATTAGTCAACAGGAAATAAGAGCTATGGATTCGGCGCATCGGGATAGGGGTAGGCAAAAGAGAAATTTTCGTCGTTTGTGGATCACTCGAATAAACGCAGTAATTCGTGAAAAAGGGGTATCCTATAGTTATAGTACATTTATACACGATCTGTACAAGAGACAGTTGTTTCTTAATCGTAAAATACTAGCACAAATAGCTATATCAAATAAGAATTCCATTTATATGATTTATAATGAGATCTTAAAAAAAGTAGTAGATTGGAAAGAATCCGCAGGAATAATTTAAACATAGTTCCCCGGAGAATGAACTCCGGGAGCGTAGAGTAAAAACGGATAATTGATAGAATATGATAAAATATGAGAAAGTAGTCAAAATGAATGAACACGCTCAATAAAAAAAAAGGATTTCTTGTTCCCCGATTCTTTTTTTTTCTTACGACACGATAATCAAATCTAGATTCTCGGATTTTTCGAGCAAAACCTCAATCTGCGTTTGAGTTCGGATTGCAATTTGGATTCAAGTAAAAGAAGAGTAAGCCTATTTCTTTCTGTCTCTAAGACCTGTAGGTCTAGGTCTAGCGGCCGACTCGGTTCAATTGTCTCTCATTATTATTTTTCAATTGTCTCTCATTATTTTTCAATTGTCTCATTATTTTTTTTTCAATTGTCTCTCATTATTTTGAAATCGTTTCGGATTTTTTTTTCAATTGTCTCTCATTATTTTGAAATCGTTTCGGATTTTTTTTCAATTGTCTCTCATTATTTTGAAATCGTTTCGGATTTTTTTTCAATTGTCTCTCATTTTTTTTCAATCGTTTCTCATTATTAAGAAAGGATAACGAAGATAAAATACGAGCTTGTTTTATAGCAATGGTAATTAATCGTTGTTGTTTCAAGGTCAATCTATTCACTCGTCGAGATAATATTTTTCCTTGTTCACTAATAAATCGACTAATTAAACTCATATTTCTATACTCAATTCGATCCCCCGGTTGGATCGGGGGCAAACGCCTACGAAAAGATCGCTTGGATTTCAGAAAGGGTCGCTTGGATTTCAGAAAGGGTCGCTTGGATTTCAGAAAGGGTTGCTTGGATTTATCCATGGTTTGTCTAGTTTATTCCTTATCCCCAAAACCCTATTTCGGTCGAATCTCAAATTCATTTGAATTTGAGAAAAGAAGAAATAAATAGGATTTGGTTTGTTTATATTTATATATGACATATATATAATGTCATTTTTTCCCCTTCCTTGAAAGGGTCACACGCATGGTTCGATCTATTTCTTTATCTCCCCATGGATCGTATGTTTGTAACAATAGGGACAGAATTTTCTCAATTCCAATCGATTGGGCGTATTGTGCTGGTTCTTTTGAGTCATATATCTGGAAACGCCCGTTGATACCTTATTAACACCGTTTCGGACACAACTGGTACATTCCAAAATAACCGTTATTCGGACATCTTTACTCTTGGCCATGAACCTCCCTTGGATTTTTGATTGACTCAACGCTTCTATTTTCGACCCGAAACGAAGAAGAAGAAAGGAAGGAAAAAATAGAAGTGACTCACTTGAAATTCCATTATGAAAGATTTCGCTGCAATCAATAAGAAATTATAGTAAATAAGATACAACTACTGAAAAACTAGATTTCAAATCAGAGTACAATATTTCATTTAAGTATCTTATATAATACTCTTGCCCTAGACCCACTTTCTTTTTTATTCTACCTCCATTCCTCTATTATGAATGAATTTCATTCGAACTTGAATTCGAGTCTCGCAGTTGGCGAATCCACTTTTATTCTTTCTCTTTCCTCCCTTATTCTAAACAAAAAAAGGGGGAAAAAGAGAAAAGAGGGAGAGAAAATCACAGATATTTAATTATAGCTCCAATCTTCGTTATTCCTTCCCATGTCAATAACTAGAATGAAAAAAAGGGGAATGTCAGCGCATCCGGGAAAAAACGATTAATCTCTATCAATAGACCTGCTAAAGCCCCGAACCATAAAGTACTTAGTACCGGTGCCACGGAGAGATATGTTTTTAGATCTCGCATTGAAAAACCTCCTTCTTTTTATTTATTGGAATACATAATATAATACATATATGATCAGATGCATATGAAGTTAAGGACCACTTATAGTTGTCCACGGAATTCCTAATTCAAATGGAAGGGTACGCGGATCCGGGATCCGGTAAATAAGATTTTTTTCTTAAAACAAAAAAAAAAATGCGTCCCCAAGCATTCCCGAAAAAGACTCGTTTATTTTTACGATGGATTCCATTCCGTATTTCATCTGTATAGAAGTCTTTTACTATATATATAATAAATATTCTATTTATATAGATTCAATATTATTTATAGATATTATATTCAATTTGAAATTCAATAAAAAGACGAAATGGCCAGAGAAATTGTATATAGAAATGGGGGAGCGATGTGGAAAACAAGACAGGAATTCTCTACAATGACATTGTAGACCAATTGAAGGGATGTGGCGCAGCTTGGTAGCGCGTTTGTTTTGGGTACAAAATGTCACAGGTTCAAATCCTGTCATCCCTACCTATTACTTCTCCTTTGAGCAGTAAGGAGGGATTATTTGAGATCGATTCAAATTGGGGATCAATAATCTTTTCTTTCATTTTGATCATACTATTTTTATCCTACTGTATAGTCATACAAGATGTATTGGGGTTACAAAAAGAATCCTTTCGTTACAGTCTTATCTTTTCTGATAAGAAAGCGCTCTTAGTTCAGTTCGGTAGAACGCGGGTCTCCAAAACCCGATGTCGTAGGTTCAAATCCTACAGAGCGTGATTCCGTTCTTCTTAGATCAAATTAGACTGAAACAGCTTCACTAACTTGAGTGGCAATCTGAATTTGACCTCCTTTGTATTAA